AAGAGCTCAATGGGATTCCCTTCTTTCTTTATCTGATTCAAGGGGGAAGGACCCGTTGAGTTCTTAAGAATAATGAGAATATTTTTTTCTATAGTAATAGAACTTTACTCTATTTATTAATATCTCATCAAATTTTCATTTTTTTTTTCGAACTTCAGTGAAGAAGTTCTGTTTACTTAAATAATTTCCCTATCTTTTTTTGTTTGTCCACTAGTTTTATATTATATATATTATATAATATTCTAATACATCTGGAAAAAATAGAAACTAAGAATGGGAATATTTCCCAAAGGGAATCTGGAATCGTTATTATCTCGACACAAGAAAGGGATGTGGCAAATTCCTTTTCTTATGCGGAAGACTAGGAAGACGAATAATCCCTCCTAAAATTATTTGTTCCCCATATTTATCCTTTCTATTTTCCGCTTATTTATGTTTAGTATCTAGTCGAATTTTATTCTATCGTAATAAAAAACTATTAATACATTTTATGTCATTTAAATCTGACACGAGTTACATAGTCACACCACCCCAATTTTTGGTAAAAAAAACAAAGAAGGTTTAAATTCAAATAGTCTTCTTCCCAATCTACATACTATGACTAAGAATGCGGTCGGTAGAAGGAATTTCCGCCATCTCGTAGAAAAAGAATATAACCAAGCAAAGGGTTTTTCAGAATTTCATTTTTTGATTATGACTTGAACGATTGATTCGTCCGTGCAGATAGATAAAGGCATCTATCTGCCACATTGGAATTAACAATCAAATGTGTCTTTGTTCCAACCACCGTGCAAGCGCCATACAAAGGATATAGGCTGGTTCACTTGAAGAGAATCTTTTCTATGATCAGATCCAAATCATGTCGTACATGAGCAGGCTCCGTAAGATCCAGTCGAATAAGTGAAATAGAGAAAGCTTTCTCTATTTCACTTATTTAATTTAAGATTCAAAAAAATTATTACGTACCCAATCTATTATGAATTTTAACAATTTCATAAACAAAATCATGAAGAAAACGTGACCAATTAACCAACCAACTAAACTATATATTACAAATAAGATCTTATTTTCGTTGTTGTAGAGAAAAATGCTGACTAATCTGGGTACCATTGAATCAGGTTCAAGGTAGGGGTTGCATAATTGCACAAAGAAATTCAGCATAAATTCCAATTGAAGGCGGAGAACGCGCCTTCTTTTAATGATAATAGCATCTTCAGGATGCAAAAACTCCGTGTTGCGCAAAGTTTTTAGATTGGTCCAGAAGAGCTGAACGAAAAACGAGCTTAGAAATAGCATAATTAGGTTATGAGGTTGAACTAATACTTGATGTAGCGGCCCATCATAGATCGATGTGAACATCACGAACTGTCCCATAAGAAAACCAGTCATTGCTGCTACCCGTTTCTGAATGTCTTTTTTGAAGAAGCTGGATACAACGAAGAAATATCCGAGACCTACGGTGGATGCGGTTATAAATCCACAAAAAAGTCCGGACCCCATAACAGAATTCAATATTCTGTTAAGTAGTTTATAAATAAATGCTCTTATTCCCATATTTACGACCCCCTTTCTATTTTAGTGTAATAGTTTTTTTTATTTATATATAATATATTAGTTAATCCTGATTTGACATGAATAGTATTATTATTTTTCTCGAATAACCGAATACTTTTGTTTGTAAATACTGCATATTTGATTCCATTCATGGTACATTACCCCTTTACTATTTTTTTTAGACGTTTTGATACAAATTTTCGCAGACCTCTCAGAGAGAAATTCTGAGATAAATAGTCCTTTTTGTGCAATTCCAGATGTAAGGAAAGTCTTCGTATCTTATTGGTAAAACGGAATACTTGAAATTCAACAGATCCCTGGTTTTCTTCCTTTTCTTTTTGTGAAATAACGGAAATAAATGAATTTTTTACCATAAACCCCCTTTTTTTACAAATATGTATTTATTTAGAATAATGTATTTAATCGATTATTGAACCCTATAGAATTAAGACAAAATGAAGAGAATAGAATGTTCGTATAATAAATAATATTGTATATATTATACAATATTATTATAAGATTTTTTTGAATTATTCGATTCGGATTATCTTCTAAACCTTACTATGAACGACAAAGTATAGCACTAACAGAAACCTTATTGCTTTACTCGCTACACACGACGACGGCTTGATGAATACGCTGTCATCGAAACCGAAATAAGGGGGTTTAAGCTGTACTACTGTCATTTTCATTTCTTTTTCAATTATTTTATTTTAATTGAATAATGGGTTTCCATAGATTCTAGATATTGAATTTGTATATTAATATTTCAATTTGTATATGCTCTAACTTTCCCGACCACACTATTTTGCTTTTTTCAAAGATACTATCTGAAAAATGATGAGTTGTCAAGTGGAACGAGAAGGTTCTTAGGTTGCCTTAAAGGCAACATAACATCAAGCCTTTCAACCAATGATACGAAATTCATTTGAACCTCGCCTTTCACTTCCTTCACTTTAAGGCTATGCCATCCTAAGGTGCTGCTAAATGGAAAGATCTTAGCAATGTCCATGAAAGATGAAATTCGTTTTATTTGCCCAATTTCCCGCAAAAAAAATGCACTCTTTTGACTAATATTTTTAATTAATAATTAAGAATATTAGTCAAAATAGAATTATCCGCTGCCACCAAAGAAAACCCTATTCTTCGTATTTTTACTTTGATTCTGATAAACCAATTACTTGTTGACTACAAATTTCTATCTTATCTTATGCAGTTCCGCACGATAACAAAATTCAGTTAAAAAATATATATTTTTTTTTGAGGGGGTCGAAGTAAAAATCAATAGAAAAATAGCCACTTAAAGGGGACAGTGCGCACGCTTTGGCACTCCAGGTTACTAAAAAAATAAGCCTTGCCAGTAGAATTTTTTTATTGGTCTCCTGTATTATCTCCATCTGGATTATCGTCTAGATTTTTGTTGAAATATAACAAAGATTTAATAAACAAAGAAGGAAACTCAAAACCCATGGGAATCCGATTTTCTTACGGATTTTCATCTAGAAGAAAATCTAAATTTTCTTCTAGATTAGCATCTAGATTTTTGTCGAACTTTGACAAAGATTTAATTAATAAATAAAGAAGTAAACTCAATACCCACTGGAACTAGATTTTCTTCTAGTAAGAGAATATTATCCACCGTCATAATACGATCAATAATTCCATAATGTTGGGCTTCTTTTGCTGACATCAACCGCGTTCTCTTCAGGTCTTGTTGTATAATATCGTAGGATTGCCCCGTTTTTTCTACATAAATCTTGCAGATGTAGTCCTCAATACGACAAAGCGCGTTCATGTCCTTCTGCTTCTGACACACGAACTCAAACTTACGTAACTCATCATACCTCTTTTTCCTTTTCCTTTTCATTCGAAATTTAGGTCTCTGAATCAGCACCCTAGCGCGAGGCTCTGCTAGGCGCATGTCTCCTGAAAGTAGGATAAAAGATCCCACTGAAGCAGTCATTCCACATACTATTGTATTTATGTTTGTTGGCATCCCTTGGATTGCCTCTTGTACTACAATTGCAGTTGCTGGGTGTCCGGCAACGCAATTGTTTAGAAGCAAATTTACAGGTTGGGTATAATCTTTCATAGTCAGATGGAAAATAATAGATGTTATCAAATATCCCCTTTTCCTAGTCACTTTTCTTAAAAAAAGAACCCTTTTGTACAAAAGCATACTGCCTAACTTAATCCAATATTCTTTTTCTTCTTCGAAGTCGATTTCTTCCTCTTCGAAGTCGATTTCTTCCTCTTCGAAGTCGATTTCTTCTTCTTGTTCTTCTGGATCCTCAAAAGAAGTCACATTTGTAATCTTAAGTGGCATTTTTGTTACCTCCACGGTCCTTGGGATAAAATTGTATAGTTCTATCCCCTACCCAGGGATAGAACAAAAAAAATGGTTAACGATACTTCTTCCTCTTCGAAGTCGATTTCTTCTTCTTCGATTTCTTCTTCTTCGAAGTCGATTTCTTCTTCTTCGATTTCTTCTTCTTCGATTTCTTCTTCTTCGAAGAGTCGATTTCTTCTTCTTCGAAGTTTCTTCTTCTTCGAAGTCGATTTCTTCTTCTTCGAAGTCGATTTCTTCTTCTTCGATTTCTTCTTCTTCAAAGTCGATTTCTTCTTCTTCGATTTCTTTTTCTTCGAAGTCGATTTCTTCTTCTTCGATTTCTTCTTCTTCGAAGTCGATTTCTTCTTCTTCGAAGTCGATTTCTTCTTCTTCGAAGTCGATTTCTTCTTCTAGTCGATTTCTTCTTCTTCGATTTCTTCTTCTTCGAAGTCGATTTCTTCTTCTTCGAAGTCGATTTCTTCGTCCGTCCTTTCCCTCAACTAAAACCTGTTTTAGTTCTTGGCGTTGGATCAGAATAGCCTGCAATCTCAGGGTTTGTTTTGTTTCTAACCATATTTTATATTTATTTTTTTTTCTTCTTTTCTTTTTTTCCATTTCTTCCCGATTTCTTTTTCTTCGAAGTCGATTTCTTCTTCTTGTTCTTCTGGATCCTCAAAAGAAGTCACATTTGTAATCTTAAGTGGCATTTTTGTTACCTCCAAAGTCCTTGGGATAAAATTGTATAGTTCTATCCCCTACCCAGGGATAGAACTCAAAAAATAGATTATTATTAGAATATATAATTCAAAAGATCATTAACGATATGATGATACTGTATAAGGAAAATCTCGAATTTGGATCCAAAATTAATGTATTAGTGTGACCTTATCCGTGTGCTTATTCTTTTAGGCATTCTTTTTCTGATCTGTCTTTCGTCCTTGCTTTCCCGGTTCTCCGAGACCCTTTTTTTACTATCATTTCTGGTTTCGCGGGAATACCTGTATATGGTATACAATCTCTTCCTCGAGAATTAATTCGAGGTCATAGTCTAAATACATCTCTAGAATTAAAGAGTATTGGGGCCATCCGTCCTTTCCCTCAACTAAAACCTGTTTTAGTTCTTGGCGTTGGATCAGAATAGCCTGCAATCTCAGGGTTTGTTTTGTCTCTAACCATATTTTATATTTATTTTTTTTTCTTCTTTTCTTTTTTTCCATACCAGTTTTTTCCATACGACTTTTTTCGTATAAAATAAAAAGTAAAATTGATGCCTAAGACGTGGGCTAATCAGTTATTTTATCTACGATTTGCGCATTTTTTTTATTAATACTTTTGATCTTCTATTTATATTACGACAATATATAGATCATAGATAATTTCCCTCAAAAAAAATGCACTCTTTTGACTAATATTCTTAATTACTAATTAAGAATATTAGTCAAAATAGAATTATACGCTGCCACCAAAGAAAACCCTATTCTTCGTATTTTAACTTTGATTCTGCTAAATTAATTACTTGTTGACTACAAATTTTCTATCTTATCTTATGCAGTTCCAAAGATAGCGTACAACAAAACGTAAAGAAAATTCAGAACACAAGTAACTTAAAACAGTGTTGTCATATAAACCACTACCTCTTTTATGGAGAAATTAGTAAACACTATCCGAAAAATAGCCACAAAAGGGGACATTCCAGTTGCTCTCCCACTCTACACTGCTAAAAAACACAGCTTTTCTAATATGAATTTGATATCTAAAATAAATACCCCCTATCTCCATCCTGGAGTATCATTTCGATTTTCTTCGAAATTATCATCTAGATTTGGAAAGAAAGCTTTGTTTAACAAAGATTTCATTTTGAAATCTGTCGTAAGACGATCAATAATTCCATAATCTTGGGCTTCCTTTGCCGACATCACAACGTTTTCTTGCAGGTCTTTTTGTATAATATCGTAGGATTGCCCTGTTTTTTCTACAAAAATCTCGTGGAAGTATTCAGTAAGAATATCAAACTGCTTTTTGGCCTCGTGAACATCAAAGTAGCGCCTAAGATTCTTTCTTTTCCTTTTACTCCTTTTACCGATACTGATATTAAATCTTTTAATAGGATTATTAGGATTCTTTTTAGGATTATTCGGATTAATAGGATTAATAGGATTAGGATTCTTTTCAGGATTCTTTTCAGGATTCTTTTCAGGATTCTTTTCAGGATTCTTTTCAGGATTCTTTTCAGGATTCTTTTCAGGATTCTTTTCAGAATTCTTTTCAGAATTCTTTTTCTTTCTTTTAATTGGAAATTTGAATTTAGGTTTCTGAATCAAGATCCTAGCGTGAGGCTGCGCTAGGCGTTCGTGTCCTGAAACGAGGATAAGCGATCCCACTGAAGCAGTCATTCCACATCCTACTGTATATCCGGGTCTTGGCAGCTGTTGGATTGCATCGTGCATTGTAACAGCTGTTCGTAGGCACCCCGAAACGCAGTTGTTTAGAAACAAATGCAACTCTCCGATAGGATGTAATATCGCTAGATAAGTAATAAGACCTAATATGATTTTACCTTTTTTCCTATTAAGCTTTTCGCTTAAAAAAACAATCCCAGCTTCAAAAAGAAACTTGTGTAAGTTAATCCAACGTACTTTTTCTTCTTCCTTTTCGATTGCCATTTCTTTTTCGATTTCGATTTCTTCGAAGTCGATTTCTTCGAAGTCGATTTCCTCTTCTTCTTGGTCTTCTGACAGAACAACAGGCACTTTTGGAATCCTAATCTTATTTTTATTACTAATACTATGAAAAAGTGGCATTTTTGTTACCCCCACTGGTTTTTAGAACTAAAAAAATAGATTCTTATTATTATATATAATTCAAAAGATTGTTAACGATACGATGATACTGTATAAGGAAAATTTTATCTTTTGAGGCAATTATAGATTCTGGTAGGCAATCCTAATTCGTCAATCAAAATCAAATGAAAGTATTTTTTTTTTTTTGCATTTCTCTACGTTTTCATGAAAGGTAAAAAGTGGTAAATTAATCTTGTGTTGATTTTCGTCTAAATGGACGTTTTCTTCTTCTGTATTTAAAAAGGGACTAAATAAATCAACCAACTTCCGTGAAGCTTCATGAAGTGCTTCTTTAGGAGTTAAACTTCCATTTGTCCATATTTCAAAAAAAAGTATCTCTTCTATCTCTTCTCTTGCAATCCTATCCAAATAAGAATAAATATTATAATTGGCATTTCGAACAGGCATGAATACAGCATCTGTAGGATAACTTCCATCTTGTAAGGTATTTTTTGGACTTTTTATTTGGTAACCGCGGTTTTTCTGAATTTCTAATTTCATATATAAATCAATTCTTTTCGTCAAGCTAGCTATATGTTGTGTATTATCAATGATTTCCACATAAGGAGCTACCATGATATCGCGAGCAGTTACATCTCTAGGACCTTGTACCCAAATCAACCCGCTACAAGGTCCATATAGATTGCTTTTCAATATAATTTCTTTCAAATTCATTAAAATTTCATTGACGGATTCTTGAATACCCGCTATGGAAGAATATTCATGTGTTACTCTTACTCTCCCGAATTTTGCGCGTGTGATACATGTTCCTTCTAT